CAAAAAGATTCTTGTTGACACTAACTAACACTTCCCCTTTTTACACCCATCCTCTTTATCCTAAAAACCCACAAAGTAATAATACAAGCATCGAGTTTCGAACTAGAATTGAAACTTTAGAAAAAGAATTTCCTTTTATCGATATACTAGAAACAAGAATTAGATTATGTACTGATGGTACTTATAACAACTATTTTTCTAAAATGTATGATCCCTTGTTGAATAGCCCATACTTTTTCAAAATAAGCTTTTCAAAAAAAAAAAAAAAACCATTACCTAATAATTTGAAAACTTCTAAAGAAAATTTAAGGGAGACGGTTGGTATAAATCAGATTCATGATATCCTTTTTACTTTTATCTATTCCGATTCCGAAAAAATGGAACTAAAAGAGGACGCAGCTCAATATAATAATTTATTATTATTAACTCGTGAATTTGATACCGAATCAACTCATAATTTAAATTTAAATCCTTGTTTATTGTCAGACCAAGAAGAAGTAAAAATAGATTTTGAAAAAGAAAGAGAATTTTTCAAAAATTTTTTTAAAACCTTTCGAAACCATCTTAATCTCAATAAAATTACAAAAGACTCTAGTGGACTAAGAGAAATCCGTAAAAGAGTTCCTCGGCAGCCATATGAATTAATTACCGAGTTACAACAAAAATTAGGAGAATACCCAAATAGGCGGTCGCAAATTCGCTCAAGAAAAGCCAAATTTGTAGTGATTTTAACTCCTAGCAAGGAAAATACTATTACTAATAGTAATAAAGATACTAAGAAAAATAAAGATGCTAATATAAAAAGAAAAGATCCAAGAAAGAGAATAGTTTTGGTACGGTATTACCAACAATCCGATTTTCGGCGGGGAATAATTAAAGGTTCTAGCCGCGTTCAAAGACGTAAAATTAGTATGTGGGAACCATTTCAAGCAAATGTACATTCTCCTCTTTTTTTGGATATAATCAAAAAATCCCCTTGGTTTTCATTCGATAAATCCGGGCTTATTAAAGCAATTTTTCCAAATTGGATACACAATCGAATGGACGTCAAAATTTTTGAAAATACGGATGAAGAAACAAAAAAAGAACATAAAAAAGAAACGGATAAAAAAGAAGAGAACAGACGACAAGAGCAAACCCGGGCAGATATAGCTGAAGCATGGAATAGGATTTCAACTGCAAGAAAAACAAGAAGTTTGATGCTAATAATTCACTCGAATTTGAGAAAATATATTCTATTGCCTTCATTGATAATAGCAAAAAATCTTGGACGTATGGTTTTATTGCAAAGTCCTGAATGGTCTGAGGATCTACAGGAATGGAATAGAGAAGTGCATATTAAATGTACATATAATGGTATTCAATTATCAGAAACTGAATTTCCGAAAAATTGGTTAAGAGAGGGTATGCAGATAAAAATCCTATTTCCTTTCTGCCTGAAACCTTGGCACAAATCGAAACTACGAGTCTCTCGTAGAAATCTAATGCAAAATAAAAAAGAAAGAAATGATTTTTGTTTTTTAACAGTTTGGGGACTGGAAACGGACCTTCCTTTTGGTTCTCCTCGACAACGATCTTCCTTTTTTAAACCTATTTTTAAGGAATTGGAAACAAATATTGGAAAATCGAAAAATAGGTATTTTTTAGTTCGAAAAACTTTAAAGGGAAAGACGAAATTAATTTCAAAACAAATAAAAAATTGGGTTATACAAAATTCCTTTTTGATAGAAAAAAAAATAAGAGTATTTTCAAAATTAAACCCAATCTTATTCTTTAGCGTAAACAAGGTCTATAAATCAAATCAAACGAAAAACAATAAAGATTCTACAAGCATCAATGAGACAATTCCTGAATCATTGATTAGTCAAATTCAATCTTCAAACCGGACAATGACAGAAAAAAAAAATAAGGATCTAACTGCTAGGGCAATCACAATCCGGAATCAAATAGAAAGAATGACAAAAGATAAAAAAAAAAACACAAGAATATATATTAGTGCTAACAAAAGAATTTATAAAGATAAAAGATTCGAATTTTCAAATTTATTTTTTGAAATAATAAAACGGAGAAATATTCGATTAATCTCGAAAATATATTTCTTTATAAATTTTATTTTTGAAAGAATATACATAAATCCGGTTTTGTCTATCATTAATCTTTCTAAACTCATTAGACAACCTTTTCTCGACTCAACAAACAAATTAATCAATAAATTCATAAATATTCATGAAGCGCATGAAGAAAGAATTAATAAAAAAAACGAAAATAGAATTCACTTTATTTCAATTATTTCAACTATAGAAAAGTCAATTAATACTATTAGGAATCAAATAAATTCACAAAAATATTGCTACTTATTCTACTTGTCACAGGCATATGTATTTTACAACTTATCACAAACTCAAGGTATTAATTTGGATAAATTAAGATATGTTTTTAAATATCACGATTACGAAATTCCTTTTAAGGATTCCTTTGAAGGGATAATTCGCTTGCAATTAAATCAGAATAAACGCTTCAATTATAGAACAAATTATAGAACAAATCACTGGAAAACCTGGGTAAATAAATTAAAACGACATCATCATCAATATAATTTATCTAAGATTCGATGGTCTAGATTATTACCCAAAGGGTTGAGAAATAAAATTTCTCAACACCCTATGGCTCAAAAGGCTCAAAATTTCAAAAGGGGTTCATATGAAAAAGATGTATTAATCTCGTTCAAAAAACAAAATCCTGTTGAAACCTATTTCTTACAGACTAAAAAAGAGAATTTAAAAAAAAACTCTCGATATGATCTTTTATCATATCAATCTAGTAATTCTGAAAATAAAAAAGGGGGGGACTTATCTATTTATGGATCACCTTTTGAAACACAAGTAAATAGAAAACAAGGTAGTTATTCCACCTCAAACACGCATAAATACAACTTTTTTGATATATGGGAAAGGAGTCCTATTACTAATTATATAGGAAATTATATAGGAAAGAGCGATAGAAAGTCTAAAAAAAAAAAAACCGATAGAAAATATTTTGATTGGAAAACTCTCCATTTTGATCTTAGACAAAAGATCGCTATTGAATACTGGATCAAGATCGATACTAAGAGTAATCAAAATACTAAGATTAAGACTAATAATTATCAAAAAGTTGTTAAAAAAACCCTTTTTTATCTCGCGCTTCCGAAAAAACTTAAAATTAAGGTACCCAACCCCCCAAAAACCTTTTTAGATTGGACGGGAATGAATGAGGAAATACGAAAGTGTCCTATCTCAACCCTAGACTTTTGGCTTTTCCCAGAATTTTTAATACTTTCTAATCTATATAAAATGAAACCTTGGGTTATACCAAGTAAAGGACTTCTTTTACGAAGGAATCTAAATAAAAATGTTCATCGGGAAAATAAAAACATCGTTGAGAACAAAAAGGTTGAATGGCTTATACCGTCTAAAAAAAAAAATCTAACAAGCAAAAGAGATCTTAGATCAGATGTACAAAAACCGATAAATCTTGAATCCCACTTTTCAACAAATCATCAAAACAAAAGCAAGGTAGAAGCAGAATTCAATTTCTTGCTGAAACGTTATTTAATTTTTCAATTGAGATGGGATGATGCTTTGAATCAACGAATGATTAATAATATCAAAATATATTGTCTACTACTTAGGCTGTTAAATCCAAGAAAAATTGTTATATCTTCGGTTCAGCGAAGAGAAATGACCTTGGATATACTGCTAATTCAGAATCATTTAAATGTTGTAGAATTGATCAAAAAAGGAATATTAGTTATCGAACCCGCTCGTTTGTCTGTAAAAAATGATAGACGGTTTATTCTGTATCAAACTTTATGTATTTCATTGGTTCATAAGAGTAAGCATAAAACTAATCAAGGATACCCAGAACAAGCAGATATTGATAAGAATTTTTTTGATTTACTTGCTCCTGAAACCATTTTATCTCATAAATATCGTAGAGAATTTAGAATGAAAATGAATTTCAATTCCAAAAATAGGAATAAAAATTTAGGATTTTGCATCGTGAATAACTGTAGTCAATTTTTTGACAAACATAAGCATCTTGAAAAAAAAAAGAATGAATTAATTAAAGTCCAACTTTTGACTTGCTCTAATTATCGATTAGAGGATTTAGCTTGTATGAATCGCTATTGGTTTGATACAAATAATGGCAGTCGTTTCAGTATGTTAAGGATATATATGTATTCCGAGTTGAAACGTTGTTGGTAGCACCCTTTTCCTATATATATTATATCCTATCCCTATTCGATAAAGAAATTCCAGTTGTTGTATATACCACAGTAAATTACTAACATTATTCTTATTCATCAGTCAAATACATATCGTTAAAAAATTAGAAGAGGGAAAATCTTGTATGATCAAAAATGTATTGATTTCAATTAGCTCTAAAGAAGAAAACAGAGGGTCTGTTGAATTTCAAATAATAAGTTTTACCAATAAGATACGGAGGCTTACTTCGCATTTAGAATTGCACAAAAAAGATTTTTTATCTCAGAGAGGATTGCGAAAAATTTTAGGAAAACGTCAACGGCTGTTGGCTTATTTGTCAAAAAAAAATAGAGTACATTATAAAGAATTAATTGGTCAATTGAGTATTCGAGAGACAAAAATTTGTTAATTGAAAAATTAATGTATGGCGTTCTTCGACTCATCGTTACTCTAGATGGCGAAAATGTTGTTGACTGTGAACCAATATTGGGTTATTTACATATTTACATAGAGGGATGGAGAAAATTGCGGAAAATCGAACAATTTTACAATATTTACCTTATGTGTCTTGAACTTATACTGAATGTGGTTAATATTCATTTTGTACCTTTTTCTGATTTTTTTGATAATCGTCAATTAAAGGGAGAAATCTTATCAATTTTTGTTATAGCTATTGCAGCCGCTGAAGCAGCTATTGTTTCAGCAATTTATCGTAATCGAAAATCAACTCGTATTAATGAATCCAATTTATTGAGTAAGTAGTATTTATTATATAAATTTGAATATTTAAAATATTCAATATTAATAAATAAAAAATAAATAAAGAAATGAAAATTCGTATAGTTGCTACATTAAGGTATGGTCTTGGTTAAAAAAATAGACTAAATCAAAGTATTTTGGCCTTGTCTACTAAAGCAATCCAGAAATAGATTGATTAGAAAAATTCTGATAACTTGTTGATTCGTTTGGTATTTAAATATATGGTTTGTTTCTAAGATTACCAGATTGAAATCTTATCAACGTTCAAAAATGCACAGATCCAATGTCACATTCAGTAAAGATTTATGATACATGTATAGGATGTACTCAATGTGTCCGAGCTTGCCCAACTGATGTATTAGAAATGATACCTTGGGACGGATGTAAAGCAAAACAAATTGCTTCTGCTCCAAGAACAGAAGACTGCGTTGGTTGTAAAAGATGCGAATCTGCCTGTCCAACAGATTTTTTGAGTGTTCGGGTTTATTTATGGCATGAAACAACTCGCAGTATGGGGCTAACTTATTAATACGCTCTAGAAAACTAGACTTGAACCCATAACCCATTTTATTTTATTTTTTTACCGACAAAATTTGTGCTCATAAGAATATTATGAGCACGGGTTTTTCTGGTCCAAGTATATCTTGTCTTTACCACGAATTTTTTCTTTGGTTAACGCTAATTGTGGTTTTTCCAATATCTGCGGGTTCCTTAATTTTCTTTTTTCCACATAGGAAAAAAAGGATCATTCGTTGGTATACTATTTGTATATGCATCTTAGAATTCCCTTTTATTAGTTATTAGTGGAGGATTCTAAATAGGTCAGTTTTTTTTGAGTTCCTTTGGAGATTAGGAATAGATGGACTTTATTTTATATAGGACCCATTTTACTAACAGGATTCATCACCACTTTAGCTGCTATCTATGTGGGGAGGAAAGAAACGTCTGTATTCGGCTTACAAAATTTATTTTGTACACGTCTGGAGGCTCCGTTTTTCTATTAATGGGAGTTCTGTGTATCGGTTTATATGGTTCTAGTGAACCAACATTAAATTTTGAAACATTGGCCAATAAGTCGTATCCTGGGGCCTTAGAAATACTATTCTATTATTGGTTTTTTATTGCTTTTGCTGTCAAATCACCGATTATACCTTTACATACATGGTTACCAGATACCCATGGAGAAGTACATTATAGTACTTGTATGCCCCTAGCTGGAATCTTATTAAAAATGGGAGCATACGGGTTGATTCATATCAATATGGAATTATTTTTCACATCCATTATTTATTTTCCCCTTGGTTAGTAATAGTGGGCACAATTCAAATGATCTATGCGGCTTCAACATCTCTTGATCAACGGAATAAAAAAAAGAGTATAGCGTATTCGTCTATATCTCATATGGACTTTATAATTATAGGAATTGGTTCGATAAGTGATACAGGACTTAATGTAGCTCTTTTACAAATAATATCTCATAGAATACGTCTTGCTTATCTTGACGAAATGGGTGCAATAGCTATCCCAATGCCAAAAGTATTCACGATGTTCAGTAGCTTTTCGATGGCTTCACTTGCATTACCGGGTATGAGTGGTTTTGTTGCCGAATTTGTAGTTTTTTTGGAATAATTACCAGCCAAAAATGCTAATTACTTTTCTAATGGCAATTGGAATCATATTAATTCCTATTTATTCATTATCTCTGTCACGACAGATGTTCTATGGATACAAGCTTTTTAATGCTCAAAATTCTTATTTTTTTGATTCGGAACCCGCGAGAGTTATTTATTCAAATTTCTCTCTTTTTACTCGCCCTAAGTATTGGTATGTACCCAGATTTAATCTTTTCACTGTCGGTTGATAGGGTAGAAATTTTTATATCTACTTATTTTCTAAACGGTTTTCATAACTAAACTTAAAAATGCTATGATTAAAAAATAATTTAGAAGTTATTTTTATTTTATTTTAAGTAAAGAAAATTGAAAACCACATGGATACGAACCGTATCCATGTGGTTTTGGTTTTATATGCAACATACTCTGTTGTAGTCGTAAGATGCATTCATGACTTTAATTATATGTTAAAGGAACCATAACTATGCAACCCTACTCCAAATAGATTGACCCCAAAATAGCATATCCAAATTATAAGAAAGCCCATAGACGCTATAATTGCCGAATTTTCTCCTTGCAAGTTTCGATTTGTTCGAGTATGTAAATAAATCGCGAATATGATCCAAGTAATAAATGCCCACGTTTCTTTTGGGTCCCAATTCCAATACGACCCCCATGCTTCATTAGCCCATACTGCTCCCGAAAGAATACCTATGGTTAAAAATAGAAACCCTAAACTAATAACCCGATAACTCCAATAATCCAATTCTTGAATCAATTGCGATCTGTAATAATTCTTGTCGAAAGAAAAAAATTTTTTTTTTATTTTAAAAAGGTTATTTCTTTCACCGATGTATTCAATTTTACTAAGGGTAAATGAATCGTGTAATAAAAATTGACTTTGACAAAAAAGAAAGAAAATTTTTATGCTTTTTCGAAATGTAATCACTAGAAGTGCTGCTGATAATAATGATCCACATAAAAGGGATGCATAACCCAATATCATCATTGTTACGTGCATCATTAACCATTCGGATTGAAGAGCAGGTACTAATACTGAAGGTTGGTGTATTTCAGTTAAAAGTCCTGACATTGAAAAGCCTTGAGTAAAAACAGCACTTGAACTCGTTATTATGTTTAATAAATTATTTTTTTTTTTGAAATATAGAATTATATGAATAAGGGAAAAACTCCAGGATAGGAAGATTAGTGATTCATATAAATCACTTAGTGGAAAATGACCCGAATAAATCCAACGCGTAACTAATAACCCTGTTATACAGAAAAAACTAACTAGTAGGCCCTTTTCGGACAAATGAGATAATTGTACCACTTCATCGACAAAAAAAAAGGTTGTTAAACGAATTAGAATTACGATTGAAAGAATTGAAAAGGAAATATGTGTTAATATATGTTCTAAGGTTGAAAATATCATACAAAATCTTAAAAAATGCGTTGCTTAAATTCAACTCAAGAGTTGAATTAATTATAGAATCTATTTATTATTTTAAAAATTAAAAGTGAAAGGGTGACATGCCGCTACTCGGACTCGAACCGAGATGCTCTAGCACTGCTTCCTAAGAGCAGCGTGTCTACCAATTTCACCATAGCGGCTTGTGTTCAACTTATAATAGCTAATGAATAAAAAATCGTCGAGAATTTAGCAGTCCATTAAGAGTAATTTTTTGAGTTTCTTTATAGGGATTTTAACTTAGGGACTTAAGGGGTTTTCGTGGGTTTTCGTCTACTCTAGAATTTTATTATATTGTAACTAGATAATTAGAATTCGAACCTAAAATCTCAAGTAAGAGTCGATAAAGGGATATAACTAAAAAATAGTTTTGTTTTACTTTTTCAATTTTAATGAATCTTTTATCTTTTTTTTCAGGAATCAAATGGAACAAAAGAATTTATTTTAGGTTATCAATGAAGAAAAAACAGAAAAAGAAGACATCCAAACTAGATACATTGTTCTTATTAAAAGCTCTTACTAAATTTTTGATTTAATTGAGTTGATAGTAGGAGATATATCAGTAATTTATATATTAATTCCTACAAAAAAAATAAAGTTATTTGAAAGTATTTCAAACTGTTGGTTAATTTCACTTAACTAAATATCTTAAGACCCCTATCGAAAACGTCTATACTATAGATAAAAAATAGAGATAAAACGAAAAATTGTCGTATTTTTCTAGTAAATGTAACAAAAATGCGTTGATGGGGAAACTAAGCTTTCCCGTCCGGGAAATTAAAAAACTCACGCAAAAAAAATCTTTTATTGTGTTCATTCGTTTGTCAGCAACAAATATTTTTTTTGATAAAAAAGTATTTGTATTTACTAAATTCAGTAAAAAAAGAACTAACCCCCTTTACTGAATTTAGTAACTAATCTAAAAGCAACGACTAGAAAATAAAAGATAAAAGAGTAAGCTGAGTTTCATTTTTTATTTCCTATAAAATCATCCTATAAAATAAAATATAAAATTTCTACTATCTAGTGACTTGCGTGAATAAAGAATAAATGAGTCAATTTTTGAATGCATTCAGACGATTGCAACTTTATTACTTATTTTTTTTTTGTTGCACAAAAAAACTTTTTGAATTTCCAGTCAAAAGAGATTTACCTAATGAAAAAGCTTTTAAAGCGGTCCAATATCCCTTCCTTTTCCAAATATTTTTACGAATATGCTTTTTTGATGTAGAAATGCGCTTTTTTGGAACTGCCATTTAAAAAGAATTCCTTATTGTTCTAGTTGGATGTGAAAGACATATATTGTTCAAAAGAAGTTCTTCCTTCCTATTATATTCACATATTTATTCGATTTATTTGCTAATGAATAATGAATATTATCTTCGAAAAAAAAAAAGAAATATAATAAATATAATATAATAAATATATAAGGTTTTTTTACTTTTTATATTTCCTAGAATTAACTTAAAAATGGTTTTTATTAATTCATATTAATTATTCCTCTCAAAGAGGTAAGATCTGGTGAATCGGAAACAATAAAAATCAATTAGGAAACTAAGAATTAAAAAACTTTTTATGCAACAGATATATCAATATGGGTGGATTAGACCTTATCATTCCACTTCCAGTTCCTATATTCCTAAGGCTTGGTCTTCTTTTTTTTCCAACAACAACAATCAGACTTCGCCGTATGTGGTCTTTTCGGAGTGTTTTATTATTAAGTATAATCTTGGTTTTTTCAACCAACCTGTCTATTCAGCAAATAAATAGCAATTCTATTTATCACTATGTATGGTCTTGGCTCATTACTAACGACTTTTCTTTAGAATTGGGTTATTTACTAGACCCACTTACTTCTATTATGTCAATATTAATCACTACCGTTAGAATTGCGGTTCTTTTTTTTTTAT